TTCTTTCCCGCATACATTCTCCATCACATTGTCGGAACAAAAATATGGGATGCATGGGTATAGAAATAATTGGTACATGAAGCCATAATCCAATAGATATATCTAAATCTTATTCTTATTCGATAGCTAAGATTTCCGTTTTGGAATCAAAGAAAGATATTGAAAGTGGCTTTTTTTATGTTATGATTTGGAATAAAAGTTCCCCTCTCTATGAAGGAAGAGAATAGCCAAATTATTCCTATGGAATAGCTAGGAACACAAAGATTTAATCGGAAATATCGACAAATTTATGCAGAGTCTAAAGAAAAAAAAAAAAAAGGTCAACCGTTCAAATTTAATCTCTATCAAATTTGAATATCAGAATAGTGGATATAGTCATGATTCAATAGGTCAGGTCCACTTACTTTTTCATTTGTTAATTTAGAATCTTTCCATCCCAATGGATTTGATTGAAATAATGGAAAATAGGAATATTTCGTGATTCGAGAGACGACTTATCCTATCATTATTCATTATAATGAATAAAAGTTCAACTTTATAACTACTATAGTACAACTAACTTATTATACTTATACAGTTGCTTACCTTACCCTTTTTTGTACTTTTAAAAAAATCAACAAACAATATTTCTATTCCCCGTTCCAATATGATGGCGTTTTATGAAAAAAACTCAAAAGCCCCTTATCGGATTTGAACCGATGACTTACGCCTTACCATGGCGTTACTCTACCACTGAGTTAAAAGGGCCTCTCATTAGTCAATTCTTGACTGAGTCATTATTTATATACATAGAAAATATATCTATGTACATATATTACATACATATATTACATACTTAATATATTCTATAGTATAGAATATATTAAGTAGACTGATAGCAGCTAGTGGCTCGTTGCGGAATACGGTGGAAAAATGGGGTTTGTTTAATTTACACCTCATTTTTCTTTACTTTCGAGTAGACAAATTACTTCCTGAAAGGATTCTTTATTTCATATTATCTCTCTTTTTCTTTAATATTTAAACTTTTTCTTTAATATTTAAACTTTTTCTTTAATATTTAAACTTTTTCTTACTTAGTATATATTTTCTATTCTATATTAATATTAATATTATATATATTAATATAATCAAAAATATTAATAAATATTAATAAACAATAGAATTTTTCTATTATTAATATATAATATATAATTCAATATATAATGAATATATTAACATAAATACTTAAATAGAAATATAACTTAAATTAATATCAAGTTATTAATAAATAATATTAAGTTATTAAAAAATTCGAATATAATACAAATAAAAAAATATAAAATAAATAAAAAAATAAATAAACGAATAATAAAATATTTATATATTATTATTATATGAATATTATATTCATTATAATAATAATAAAATAATAAAGAAATTCGAATGGTTATATATTGAAGATCGAATGCTTAGAGTGAATGATTCATAAACAAAAACTCTATGGAATCGTGTATGTAAGACGGAAAGATCCTTTGAATCCAATTCTAATTATTAGGTTATATTGACAATTTCAAAAAACTGTTCATACTATATTCATAGTATGATGGCAGTTGGGCACCTATGCCCCCATCGTCTAGTGGTTCAGGACATCTCCCTTTCAAGGAGGCAACGGGGATTCGACTTCCCCTGGGGGTAGGGTACTACATAAGGAAGTTAATCATGGATCATCAATAAGCCTAAATTTGAATTGATTCTTCCTGGGTCGATGCCCGAGCGGTTAATGGGGACGGACTGTAAATTCGTTGGCAATATGTCTACGCTGGTTCAAATCCAGCTCGGCCCAATAATTCGCTCATCCACTATGAGATGAAGATATTTGCCCTCCAGAAACGGAGGATAGGCGGAAGAAAAGAGTCCAAATTTATCCTATAGATTCCATTTTTTTATTTGTTTGCTCGATTTATTTGTTCTGGGAAATTTGGATCATGATTATTATCATGATTCATATCACGATCTTTACTTTAAGTATAAATATTTAAGTATAAAATTTAAGTATAAAGATGTATTCTCAATCGATTTTGAAATAAGGAAAAATTACGAGTAATTCATGTTGTTCTCACTAAAGTGCATATTCATGCGGATATCACGCGTCTCCGTTCCAACACGAAAATTCTAAAAAGAAATGTTTTGAATCAAATCATAAAAAAATAGATACTGTAGGTATTAGTTCCCCGGGATTGTAGTTCAATTGGTCAGAGCACCGCCCTGTCAAGGCGGAAGCTGCGGGTTCGAGCCCCGTCAGTCCCGACAGATCCGATAACCAATATATATAATTTATCAATTCATCTTTCCACTCTCTGGGAAAAGAAAGACAGTCGAATTTCACTTTGCAATAGGGATTCTTATTCTTATGATTCTTAGTTCTTTTTTCTTTCCTTTTTCTTTTTGCATTTATTTCTCACCCACAAATTTTCATTACATCAACTAGGACTGGTTGCTGGGAGAGATATGTGAATTAGTACTAGCACCCCCTTTTTTATTTGTAAGATCATACGTAGGATTCCAAAACATATTAGGTCTGGCTTTTCAATTTCTCGCGTCTATCTAATGGAATAGAGTCCCATATGCTTCTCGGGAGTACATACACAAATGGAATTCGTTTCTTGTACAATACACAATTTTTTTTATTATAGTTACCCTGACAAAATACTTTTTCAGATTAATCCTATCTCTCTTTCTGTCTCCGATTTTGTGCCATCTCAATCACTAAGACTAACTAATTTCAATTTGAAACATTCTATCTCATTCAAATTGCACGTTTAACTTTTCATATATGCGCCCGAGTACAACCCAAGAAAACAGGAGAGGATATTAATAAAAGAAAGATCAAACAAGGATCTTGCCTTTTTAGACCTTTTTCGGGGTAATGAAGAATCTTTTTTTCCTTCTTTATTTTTTTTTTTTTTTTGATTCAGTATGGATAAAAGATTTTCCTATGTTATACTATTCAATTCGCGACGGCGAATTGATATGATAGCTCAGATATTGTTATTCATGATATTAATCCGATTCAATACCATCAAGATGTAATTCATCCCATTGAATTTACAGGCGAAAAATTGATCATCTCTATGGGATTAAATCCCGAGTTATTGCGAAGTAAAAAAACGATGAGATTATGGAAGTCAATATTCTCGCATTTATTGCTACTGCACTCTTCATTCTAGTTCCTACTGCCTTTTTACTTATTATCTATGTAAAAACGGTTAGCCAAAATGATTAATTTGAATGAAACTTGACCTCTTTATCAATGATTGAAAAAATGGAAATAAAAAAGGATTCCAATTTCGTTTCTTAAATGAAATGAGCAGGCTAGAATCAGCAGTATTCGATGAAATTGGATAGTATGGTAGAAAGATTCATATATTTCTTTCTACCATGCTATACTATCTATTTATCTATTAGATTAGTGTTTTTTTTTGTAGTGTAGAAAGTTGTGCTATACTATAAATAAAGATAAATACTTAATTTTATATAGATCAATCTACAATATGTATCTTCTGTTATGTACATAGGGACCCCAATTCTATTTTTGGCTACATCTATTTGATCGATTTGTATTGATTCTGATCAATCCGAAATAATCGAAAGGCAACTCTTACTTTTATTTTACATACAGTTCGAATTCCTAGATTTCGGATTATTTCAAATAGAAATCCAAGTATCCACCGAAAGAATCAAAGAAAGAAAAATGGTATGGGTATAACATATACTATATTAATAAAAAAATCAACTTAGTATTAGTAATCTTTTTTTATCATTTCCAAGAAGTAAAGTAATTAAATTGATTGACTGGTTGATAGATGATCCAAAGAGTTCTATGGTATGTAAACTTCTTCGAATTTTGAAAAGAAATAGTAAACCTCATTAATTGAATTTGTAACACTTAAACCATGATATGAAATGAGTCGATAAAGCACAAATCCGGTTTCTAAAATAATAAAACAAGTGGTAAGTGCCAAATCTGCGACTCGTCCGGGTCAAGATCTTATTATGTGTATATCTTGTTGAACAAGCACTATATCTATGTTCTTTCCTTTAGAAAGTAGGTATCCGCTTAATATTAATAACAGAACGGCGGCTTTCTCTTGTATTTGGAGAAAGAGGAAAACAAAAAAGGGGGTCTGCTGTTCCCCGTTGTCCCTATATAATTTGTATAAGAGTCCGTTCGGCGAAATAGAGAATTTAGAAAAAATCCGAAATATATTTCCTATCATCTACATTTCCTTTCGAAATATAAACATGGGAATTATTAAAATATCTCTTTGATTGACATTATTATCTTTAAAAACACTTTGCGGAACGATCTATAAAACAATTGATACAGTTTGATTCCTCATACTCAAAACTCAATTAGTTAAGTAGTATTTCTAGAGTCCACTTCTTCCCCATACTACAAGTGAAAGGGAAAATGTAAAGACTACCATTAAAGCAGCCCAAGCGAGACTTACAATATCCATGTGAATTATGTCCCCTATCTCTATAAATATGAAGGAATTATTCCATTATTGTTCACTAATACTAATAATAGTAAAATCAATGATACAGAGTCAAAAAGGGATTCTTATTTCGGACTATTAATTAAATTTAATGAAGCAATTCAATAAATCCACATACATATAACAAATTCCTATACGATTTTTAACAGCCTATTCCACTCTTGACCGGCGGAAAAGAGGTTCTTTTTGAGCTTTTTTTTCTAAAAAAGCCAATTACCCAATCGAATATTAATCAAATACCTGAATACTCAGAGACTCCTTTGAGTGTGTATACAAAATATATTCCGCTTTTTCACAATTCCTAATTACGAACTAGTTAGATATCGCCTTCGGCTCTCTAATCGAATTCAAGGCTCAGTTAGTAACCACTACTTAGTATAATCTTCCCTTGAATACTAGACACAAGGATTTACAGAACTTGAACTTTTGAGAACCCCAGATGCTTAGAATCGAGTAAGTACA